TCAAAAAAGATTAGGACTTTCGGGGCCGAATTTATTTTATTAAATTCTGGCAGGGGTTTATAAGGTTGCCAAAATTTGTTAAAATTTTGGAATTGTACATATATATATATATATATATATATATAATGCATACCCAATAGCCAATATCTGAACTAGCTTGGTTTAACACGTTCTTAGGTCCTCCTTGGTTTCGGGGTTTGACAAGGATAAACAGGACTTCCGGGGCGTTAAGGGGGTAAGGGGGTTTGTCGCGCGAAAACCGGGGTGAAAACAGGAATAATAGAGGAAAGTGCAGATACGTTATGTACATGACTTAAAAGTGAATGAGTCTTCAGTTATGTCTTCCGATAATTAATATAATTTATCACATACAAGGAAAATGTACAACCTTAATTAACATTTTAGCTTGCACTCTGAAATGTTGGTGAAAAGGAAACCAATAAAAATTCACCCCTTGCATATAAAAGAACGCTCGGCATGTGGGGTAATGAATCGAATGGTTAACACATCTGACTAATCAGATGCCGTTTACTACTAGATTGTTAGTGGTTCTTTTAGCGATGGACCTGAGATTCCGAATCAGATACCAGGAATAATTCACTAATAATGACCCTTGGTATATATGTCCCTGGTTCTATCATGGATTTTGTATTCCTGCTTAAACTGGTTGGTGGTCTCTCTCTTAAATGGTGAATTAAAAATAGTTAGTACCTGCTTTATGGTTAAAATAGATGAATGGTTATTAATCATAATATGTACTTCATGTTAGTGGCTTGTCAGGAAGATAGTGGAAGTATGTCCTAATACATACATAGTATGTATTAAGAATGGGTAAAACCATAGTATGTGTAAGTAAACATATCCTGTGGTGCGGGCTCTCAGCATATTATAGCCCTAAACAGAAAATAGTTTAGTTTAGAATTCTGGCTTTGGGAGTCAGGGGTGTGAGTTAAAATCTCTCTTTTCTGGGCGCTAGGGAGGGGTCTAACCTCCGATCTCGGTTTACAAGACCGATGCTTTTAAGCTAAGCTACTAGGGCAAGTTCATTCAAGTGCTTTATTTTCCAAATATCCGGCTAGGGGAAAGAGGATAAGGAATAATATGAAATATAGGACTGATGCGACCTGGCCGATAATAATAAATGGGTGTTCTACTGGTATTCCTCCAATTCAAGTTAAGATAGCTATGTCTGCTACGAGTGTTCAGAACAGAAGTTGGGTGAGGGGTCGAAAGGTTAATCCTCGTTGTTTAGAGGTGTGGAGAATTGGAACTACTAGTAGAACTAGAATGGAAAATAATAGGGCAAGAACACCACCTAGTTTGTTAGGAATGGATCGTAGGATGGCGTACGCGAAGAGAAAATATCATTCTGGTTTAATATGGGGAGGGGTTACTAATGGGTTTGCTGGGGTAAAGTTTTCTGGGTCCCCTAGAAGGTTGGGGGAGAATAGAGCTAATGCTGTTAGTAGTACAAGCATAACAACGAAGCCTAGTAAGTCTTTATATGAAAAGTATGGGTGGAAAGAGATTTTATCTGTATTGGAGTTTAGGCCAATGGGGTTGTTTGATCCGGTCTCGTGGAGAAATAAAAGATGTAAAATAGTTACTGCGGCAATAATGAAAGGTAATAGAAAATGGAATGCGAAGAATCGTGTTAATGTTGCATTATCTACAGAGAAGCCGCCTCAGATTCATTGAACTAAGGTGTCTCCTACGTAGGGTACTGCTGATAAAAGATTAGTAATTACTGTGGCCCCTCAGAATGATATCTGTCCTCAGGGAAGAACGTATCCTACAAAGGCTGTTATTATAACTAGCAAGAATAGGACTACTCCGAGGTTTCAGGTTTCTTTATATAGGTATGATCCGTAGTACAGGCCTCGGGCAATGTGAATATATAAACAAACGAAGAAGAATGATGCTCCGTTTGCGTGGATGTTGCGAATTAGTCAGCCGTAATTTACGTCTCGGCAGATATGAACGACTGATGAGAAGGCGGTGGAAATATCTGAGGTGTAATGTATGGCTAGGAATAATCCGGTTAGGATTTGGGTAATAAGGCATAGTCCTAGAAGAGAACCAAAGTTTCATCATACTGAGATGTTGGGGGGTGTTGGTAGGTCAATAAGTGCGTCGTTTGCGATTTTGATGAGTGGGTGCGTTTTTCGTAGGTTTGTCATTAAAGTTCCTATAGTTGAAAACAACAGTGGCTCTTCGAGTCACAGGTCTTAGTGAGAGTCTGAGTGGGAATTATGGCTTTTTATTCATGTCTTTTGTTAGTAGCCCTTATTGTGGGTTTAATCGCCGTGGCTTCTAATCCTACCCCTTATTTTGGGGCATTGGGCTTGGTCATGGTAGCGGGAGTGGGGTGTGGAATTTTGGTTAGTTGTGGGGGGTCTTTCTTGTCTTTAATTCTTTTCTTAATTTATTTGGGGGGGATGCTTGTAGTGTTCGCTTATTCTACGGCTTTGGCTGCTGAGTCTTATCCGGAGGCTTGGGGGAGTCGTTCTGTGGCTGGGTATGTGTTGGTGTATTTTCTTGGTGTAGGTTTGGTAGCTGTAGTGTTCTGAGGGGGATGATATGAAGGTTCTTGGGTGGTAATTGATGGACTAGAGGAACTTTTCATGTTACGGGGGGATATGAGTGGGGTAGCTGTTATGTATTCGTTTGGTGGAAGTATATTAGTTATTTGTGCTTGAGTTCTTTTATTAACACTATTTGTGGTGCTGGAATTGACTCGGGGGCTTGATTCTGGTGCTCTTCGAGCTGTTTAAGGGCGAAGGGCAATATATGTGGTGGCTAGGGAGAGTAAGGCTATAACCAGGAAGAGTTTAATGGTTGGTCGGTGTTTTTCGTAAAATATTGTTATAAACATAACTAGTATGAATGCGAGGCCATATGGACCAATCAGTTCTGATCAGGTTTTTTCGAGCTTGGTGATTTGTTGGCCTAGGTGAAGGTTAAATTGTGGAACCAGTCGGTGTATAACGGTAGAGTAGTGTCATAATGCATTAGAGAGATGGTGTAGGAGTGTTTTAGGGTTGACTTTATTAAACTTTTGGTTATAAGAGATAACTTCTTTTGCTAATATAAATCCAATAATTGTCACTGTGATAGCTGCTAGTTTGAGATGAAGGGGTATGGTTATAGTAGGTGTTTTGTAGGGTACTATATTGTAGGAAATGATTAGACCTGCGAAGATACTCCCTCAGGCGAGTCGGTAAATAGCGTTTATGGGAATAGAACTTTCGTCGGTTGGGGCATAGGCTTGTGATCGGGGGAAGCCTAGTGCTACAAGATATAGTATTCGGAAACTATATACTGCGGTAAAAGATGTGGCTAGTAGTGTTATAAAGAGGGCACCGGTGTTTAGGTGTGAAGTATTAAGGGTCTCGATGATAATGTCTTTAGAGAAGAATCCGGCTAGGAATGGGGTCCCAACCAAGGCTAAGTTTCCTACGGTGAAGCAGGCTGTGACGCCTGGCAGGGTATAAAGGAGGCCCCCTATTTTTCGAATGTCTTGTTCATCTTGGAGGCTGTGAATGATTGCTCCGGAGCATAAGAATAATATAGCTTTAAAGAAGGCGTGTGTGCAGATATGTAAAAATGCTAGTTGTGGCTGTCCTAGGCCTAGTGTGACTATTATTAGGCCAAGCTGGCTTGATGTTGAGAAAGCTACAATTTTTTTAATATCATTCTGGGTGAGAGCACAGGTAGCTGCAAATAGGGTAGTTAGAGCACCTAGGCATAGGCAGCACGTGAGTGCTAGTTGATTATTTTCTATGATTGGGTGAAATCGAACTAGTAAAAAGATTCCAGCAACAACTATAGTGCTTGAGTGAAGTAGGGCGGATACGGGGGTTGGGCCTTCTATGGCTGCGGGAAGTCATGGGTGCAGGGTAAATTGGGCTGATTTTCCGGTAGCGGCGAGGATAAGCCCTAGAAGGGGGAGTGTTGTGTCTATTTCTTTAGATAGGGCAAAGATTTGGGGAATATCTCAAGTATTAAGGTTTATTGCAAATCAGCATATTGTTAAGATGAAACCAATGTCTCCTGTTCGGTTGTAAATAATAGCTTGTAAAGATGCTGTATTTGCATCTGCTCGTCCGTATCATCAGCCAATGAGCAGAAATGATATAATGCCAACTCCTTCTCATCCAATAAATAGTTGAAGTAGGTTATTGGCTGTGACCAAAATAATTATAAAAATTAAGAATAGAAGTAGGTATTTAAAGAATTTGTTTTTGTAGGGGTCATGGCCTATGTATCATAGTGCGAATTCTAGGATAGATCAAGTGACGAAGAGGGCGACCGGGGTGAATATGAGGGAGTAGTGGTCTGCTTTAAAACTAATGTTTGCGGTAAATGCTTGTGTGTTAATCCATTCTCAGGTGGTGATTACGGGGTCCAATTCTTTGCATAGAAATATAATGAGGGGGGCTAAACTAATGAAGAAGGAGGTGCGGATGGCAATTATGGTGTGGTAGGATCAGTTTGGTTGTTGTGTGCCCGGATTGAGGGTTAAAAACAGAGGGTAGGCCAGGGTAATGAAAACCAGCATAATAGATGTAGTAATTGTCATGAGCTTTTACTTGGATTTGCACCAAGAGTTTTTGGTTCCTAAGACCAACGGATGAGCTGTTATCCTTTAGAAGCGTCAGAAAGCCATGGAGTTTAACCCTGGTAACAAGCATTAGCAGTGTTTGTTGTTTTCTTGCTCTTTCTTGGTGAGTTAGGGGGTTTTAACCCCTATCCTTAGAGTCACGATCTAAAATTTTAGGTTAAACTAAACTTACTAATAGCATCAGCCTCATATGAGCTCTGGTTTTGCAATGAGAAGTGCTATGGGGATTAGGTGTAAAGTAATTAGCAGGTGTTCTCGTGTGTGGAAGGGTGAGAGGTTAATTGCGTGGTTGGGGACTTGGCCTCGTTGTGAAGTTAGGAATATGTAGAGGGAATAGCTTGCTGTAATTAGGGTTCCTATTCCTGTTAATAAAATGGTCCAAGGTGATCAGTTAAATAGGGCTGTAATAATCATAAGTTCTCCCATTAGATTAGGCAAGGGTGGTATAGCTAGGTTAGCTAGGTTAGCTAAAAATCATCATACTGCTGTTAGGGGGAAGATCATTTGTATTCCTCGAGCTAAAATTATGGTTCGACTATGGGTTCGTTCATAGGATGTGTTGGCTAGACAGAACAGTGCTGAGGATGCTAATCCATGTGCGACTATTAGGATAATTGCTCCTGAGAACCCTCATGGCGTTTGAATTAAAATTCCTCCTGCGACTAGGCCCATATGACCTACTGATGAATAGGCGATTAATGATTTTAGGTCTGTTTGTCGTAAGCATATCAGACCTGTTATGATAATGCCTCATAAGGCTAAAATTATGAATGGGTAAATTAGTTGTTGGGACAGTGGATTAAGTGTTACCATGATTCGTATTATTCCGTAGCCCCCTAGTTTAAGTAATACTGCTGCTAGGATTATAGATCCTGCTACAGGGGCTTCAACATGTGCTTTTGGTAACCAGAGGTGAACACCATAGAGTGGTATTTTTACTAAGAAGGCGATTAAGCATCCAGCTCATCAGATTTTGTGACCTCAAGAGTTTGTTAATGTTAATTCCGCATTAGGAAGTATAAGTATAGATAGAGTGCCAGTAGATTGTTGGAGAAGGAGGAGGGCTACTAAAAGGGGTAAAGAGCCGGCTAGGGTATAGAATAGGAAATAAGTCCCCGCGTTTAGGCGTTCGTTTTGATTTCCTCACCGGGTGATAATAATAAGCGTGGGAATTAGTGTGGCTTCAAATATAATGTAAAATATAATAACTTCTGTAGCTCCAAATGCTATGATTAGGAAAGTTTGGAGGGATGCTAGCAGGGTAATGTACAAACGTTGACGGTTAACGGGTTCGGGATTAATATGATTTTGACTAGCTAAAATCATGAGTGGTAAGAGTCAGCATGTTAATACTAGGAGGGGTGTTGATAGGGGGTCTGTGCCCAAGTAAGTGTTAGAGGCAGTTCATCCGGTATCTAGGGTTCATTTTAGTCAAGATAGGCTAATAAGGGCGACGAAGAGGCTTTGTGTGATGGTAGTTGTTCAGAGTCATTTAGAGGGTGTTAATCAAATAGTTGGGAACAATATGAGGGTGGGGATTAGAACTTTTAGCATTGTAGCAGGTTTAGGTTTTTTAGGTTGTCTGACCCGTGGGTTCGGGCTGTAGCTACTAAAAGTGCTAGGCCGGTACTTGCTTCACAGGCAGAGAAAGCTAGTAGTAGTATAGGGGTTGTGGAGAAACCTGTTGATTCTAGTTGTAAGGCTCATAAAGCTAGTGCAATAAATAAAGACAGTATTATTCCCTCTAAGCACAGAAGCGCGGAGAGCAGATGAGTTCGGTGAAATGTTAATCCTATAAGTCCTAGCATAAAGGCTGAGGTGAAGCTAAAGTGTGTGGGTGTCATAAGGGGATCGTGGGATTTAACCACGATTTTCTGAGCCGAAATCAGAGGTCTTATTTTGGACTAACCCCCTTACTCTGCTCATTCTAGGCCGCCTTGAATTCATTCATAAATTAGTCCTAAAGTGAGTAGGATTAGAACAGCTGTGGCCCAGAAGAGTGTTCCAGTTGGGTTGTGGAGTTGGTCTCCTCATGGGAGTGGAAGGAGGAGAGCAATTTCTAGGTCAAATAGTAAAAATAGAATTGCTACTAAAAAGAACCGCAGGGAGAAGGGTAGTCGAGCGGACCCGAGGGGGTCAAAGCCGCATTCGTAGGGTGAAAGTTTTTCTGTGTCTGGGTTTATTTGGGGTAGTCAAAAAGCTACTGTTGCGAGAATAATAGATAGGGCTGCTGCAATAATGATTATTGCTGTAATCAGATTCATTATCTCTCCTTGGAGTTTAACCAAGACTAGGTGATTGGAAGTCACTTGTACTAACTTTAATACTAGGGAGATATGAGCCTCATCAGTAGATTGATACGTAGAGGAATAGTCAGACTACGTCGACGAAGTGTCAGTATCAGGCAGCGGCTTCAAATCCGAAGTGGTGTTCGGAGGTAAAGTGATGTTGAATTTGGCGTAAAAGGCACACGCCTAGAAATGTTGATCCAATAATTACGTGAAGTCCGTGGAATCCCGTGGCTACAAAGAATGTGGAGCCATATACGCCATCTGCAATTGTAAATGGGGCCTCATAATACTCTATGGCTTGTAAGGCGGTGAAATAAAGTCCTAGAAGAATTGTAAGGGCTAGAGATTGAATAGCTTGTTTTCGTTTCCCTTCTATGATGCTGTGGTGGGCCCATGTTACTGTAACACCTGATGCTAATAATACTGCTGTGTTTAGGAGTGGAACTTCAAATGGGTCTAGGACTGTAATTCCAGTGGGGGGTCAGCATCCTCCTAGTTCCGGCGTTGGTGCTAGGCTGGAGTGGTAGAAAGCTCAAAAAAATCCCAGGAAGAAGAAGACTTCAGAGGTAATAAAGAGAATTATTCCATAACGCAGCCCCTTTTGTACGGGGGGTGTGTGGTGGCCTTGGAAAGTTCCTTCTCGTACAATGTCGCGTCATCATTGGATTATGGTTAGGAGAAGCAGGATTGTTCCAAAGATTATTAATGTTACTGAGTGGAAGTGAAATCATATAGCTAGGCCTGAAGTTATTAGTAGGGCTCCTACGGCCCCTGTTAATGGTCATGGGCTTGGGTCAACTATGTGGAATGCGTGTGCTTGGTGAGTCATTAAATGTTTTCTTGTAAATATAGGCTTAAAAGAAGTACAAACACATAGGCCTGAATTAATGCTACTGCGATCTCTAGGAGGGTAAGTAAGAAGAATACAGTTGCTGTCAGGATCGCTACCGTTGGCATTAAAGGTAGCAAGACATAAACAGCTGTAGCGAGGAGTTGAATTAACAGGTGTCCTGCAGTTAGGTTAGCTGTGAGCCGGACCCCTAGGGCGAGGGGTCGAATAAATAGGCTAATGGTTTCGATAATAATTAATGCTGGGATAAGGGGAATAGGTGTCCCTTCTGGTAAAAGGTGTCCTAAGGACATTGTTGGTTGGTCTCGTATCCCAATAATCACTGTTGCGAGTCAGAGGGGGAAGGCGAATCCCATGTTTATAGACAACTGTGTTGTTGGTGTAAAGGTGTATGGAAGGAGTCCTAGCATATTAATGGTGATTAGATATAGTATTAGTGAGGTTAGTAAGAGTGCTCATTTATGACCTCGTACGCTTAGGGGGAGCATGAGCTGGTTTGTGAACCGGCTCGTTAGTCATATTTGGACCGTAATAAGTCGATTTGTTATTCATCGGGGTGCGGGGTTTGGGAATATAGTTCATGGAAGAAAAATTGCGACGGCAATTAATGGGATCCCTAGTAGGGCTGGACTTGCAAATTGATCAAATAGGCTTGTTACCATGGTCAGTTTCATGAGCCAAATTTATGGCTATCAGTACTTGCTAGTACGGGTTCGTTCGGCTGGACATAAGCCAGAACTTTGGTTGGGATAATGGTAAGGAAAACTACTCATGAGAGCATGAGGGTTAAAAATCACGGGTCCGGATTAAGTTGTGGCATCCACTAAGGGTGGTCGGTAGGCACCAAACTTCGGCTTAAAAGGCCGATGCTTATTCCAATTATTAGCTTCTTAGTGAGGCGTTTTCTAATACTAGCGTGGATCAGTTTTCGAAAGACTCTAGTGGGACTGCTTCAACTACGATGGGTATGAAACTGTGGTTGGCTCCACAGATTTCGGAGCATTGTCCGTAGAACACACCTGGGCGTGTAACAATAAAGGTAGTTTGATTAAGTCGTCCTGGTACTGCGTCTATTTTCACACCCAGTGATGGGACAGCTCAGGAGTGCAATACGTCTTCTGCGGATACTAGAACTCGAATTGGGGATTCTTTTGGGATTACTATTCGGTGATCTGTTTCAAGAAGTCGAAATCCTCCAGGGGTGAGGTCTTGTGTGGGTACTATATAGGAGTCAAACTCAAGGTTTTCGTAGTCCGTGTATTCGTAGCTTCAATACCATTGGTGTCCTATGGCTTTAATTGTTACGTGAGGATCGTTGATTTCATCTATTAGGTAAAGAATCCGAAGAGAGGGAAGGGCAATTAAAATTAAGATAATGGCTGGTAGGACTGTTCATACAATCTCAATTTCTTGCGAATCTAAAATAAATTTATTAGTGAGTTTGGTTGAAACCATTGCAACAATAATGTAAAGCACTAGCGTACTAATTAAAAATACAATTATTAAAGCATGGTCGTGAAAGCAGAGGAGTTCTTCTATTACAGGTGATGCCGCGTCTTGGAATCCGAGCTGTGTGGGATATGCCATTAAGCTGTGAAGCTCAAAACATGCAGGAGTTCAACCTGCGATTCCATCTTGACAAGGTGGTGTAATATACTTTACTAATGTTTTTATAAGGAAGTGACAGAGTGGCTATGTGACTGGCTTGAAACCAGTACACGGGGGTTCAATTCCCTCCTTTCTCGTTAGTCTATTTGTACTTGTACAAAGGCCGGTTCTTCAAATGTGTGGTACGGGGGAGGGCAACCATGGAGTCACTCAACATTTGTTGTTGTAAGTTCCACTAGGGCTACTTCTCGTTTGGCTGTAAAAGCTTCTCAGAGAATGAACAGGAATATAACGACTGCTACTAGAGAAACTAGGGATCCAATAGATGACACTGTATTTCAAAGGGCGTAGGCATCCGGATAGTCAGAGTACCGTCGTGGTATTCCTGCTAGGCCTAGGAAGTGCTGTGGGAAGAATGTAAGGTTTACACCAATGAATATTACTCCGAAGTGGATTTTTGTTCAGGCGCTGTTCAGGGTATATCCTGTAAATAATGGGAATCAGTGGACGAAGGCAGCTATAATGGCGAATACAGCCCCTATTGATAAAACATAGTGGAAGTGGGCGACTACGTAGTATGTGTCGTGTAGGACAATATCAAGTGATGAGTTAGCTAGGACAATCCCTGTTAGCCCCCCCACTGTAAACAGGAAAATGAATCCCAATGCTCAGAGTATTGGGGTTTCTCATTTAATGGACCCTCCGTGAAGTGTGGCTAATCAGCTAAATACTTTTACACCTGTTGGAATAGCAATGATTATAGTTGCGGATGTAAAATATGCGCGAGTGTCTACGTCTATGCCAACAGTAAATATGTGGTGGGCTCATACAATAAACCCTAGTAGGCCAATGGCCATTATAGCTCAAACTATTCCTATATAACCAAATGGTTCCTTTTTTCCTGCATAATAGGCCACAATGTGAGAAATGAGTCCAAACCCGGGAAGGATTAAGATATAGACCTCTGGGTGGCCAAAGAATCAAAATAAGTGTTGATAAAGAATAGGATCTCCCCCTCCTGCTGGGTCAAAGAATGAGGTGTTAAGGTTTCGGTCTGTGAGAAGCATTGTAATACCAGCAGCTAAAACGGGAAGTGATAGAAGGAGCAGGACGGCCGTCACCAAAACGGCTCAGACAAACAGGGGTGTTTGATACTGGGAGATTGCTGGGGGTTTCATGTTGATAGTTGTGGTAATAAAATTAATTGCCCCTAAAATGGAGGATACACCTGCCAGGTGTAGGGAGAAGATCGTTAAATCTACGGATGCTCCTGCATGAGCTAGATTTCCTGCTAAAGGGGGATATACCGTTCATCCCGTTCCGGCACCGGCTTCTACGCCAGAGGAGGCTAGTAGAAGAAGAAATGATGGGGGTAGGAGTCAAAAGCTTATATTATTTATTCGGGGGAATGCTATATCTGGGGCTCCAATCATTAGCGGGACTAATCAGTTTCCAAACCCCCCAATAAGGATCGGCATCACTATAAAGAAAATCATTACAAAAGCATGGGCAGTAACAATAACATTATAGATTTGGTCGTCGCCCAGGAGCGATCCTGGCTGGCTCAGCTCAGCTCGAATGAGAAGGCTAAGGGCGGTTCCTACTATACCAGCTCAAGCACCGAATACAAGATAAAGGGTGCCAATGTCTTTATGGTTGGTGGAGAAGAATCAACGTGTGATTGCCACAGGTAGGGTGGCCGAGCGTTTAGGCGGCGGATTGTAGCTCCGTATACAGAGGTTTAAGTCCTCTCCATATCAGCCTTGTGGTGAGTTCACGTTAGGTTGCAAACCTAAAGACGCAGACTCCCCGTCTGCCGGGGCTTTTCCCGCCTTTCCCGCCCCAGACGGCGGGAAAAGTAGATGGATGCTCGCTGGCTAGAGCGCTTAGCTGTTAACTAAGAGTTTGTGGGATCGAGGCCCACCCATCTAGAAGGGCTTTAGTTTAGTTAAAACATTTGATTTGCAATTAGAAAATGTGGAGTAATATCTGCAAGTCCTATCAGGGACTAGGGGTTTTTCACCCCTGCTTAGAGCTTTGAAGGCTCTTGGTCTTAGTTATCCTAAGTCCCTAGGCAGTCATTATTAGGATTGCTGGGGTTAAGGGCAGGAGCCCGATGGCAATTACGACTGTGAGAGTTAGGGGTAGTGAGGTTTGGGTTGTTAGCTTTCGTCATTGGGGAATAAGGTTATTTGTGCTAGGGGAAATAGTCAGGGTTATTGCATGACACAGCCGTAAATAAAAGAATAGGCTAAGTAGGGCGGTAAGGGCTATAATAGTTGCTGTAATGGGGAGGCTTTGCTTTGTTAGTTCTTGTAGAATTAATCATTTGGATGCGAATCCGGTTAATGGGGGGAGGCCTCCTAGTGACAGGAGGGTTAGAAGGGAGATTGCTGCTAGAGCTGGGTTTTTAGATCAGGTTGTAGCAAGGGTGTTAATTTTGGTGCTCGCTAGCGTTTTGAGGGCTAGGAAAGCTGCTGAGGTTATGAAGATATATAATCCTAATGCGATTATGGTAAGTTGTGGGGAATATTGTAGCACAATAATTATTCAGCCTATGTGTGCGATTGAGGAGTAAGCTAGGATTTTTCGTAACTGAGTTTGGTTTAGCCCGCTTCATCCGCCAATAAGGGATGAAATAATGCCTAGTGATGTTAATAGGACTGGGTTAGTGGCTTGGGTGGCTTGGATAATTAATGCGAATGGAGCGAGTTTTTGTCAGGTGGATATAATTAGTCCTGTAAGGAGGTCTAGTCCTTGCAGGACCTCTGGTATTCAGAGGTGTATAGGGGCTATTCCAACTTTTAGTGCTAGGGCAATGGTTAGGGTTATGCTGGCAAGGGGGCTGGGGAGATTATTAATATTTCACTCCCCTGTGGCTCAGGCATTTATTGTGCTGGCAAAGAGGATTATCGCTGCTGCTGTGGCTTGAATTAAAAAGTATTTTGTTGTAGCTTCCACAGCTCGTGGGTGGTGGTGTTGTGCTATCAGGGGGATAATTGCTAAGGTATTAATTTCTAGGCCTATTCAAGCCAGAAGTCAATGAGAGCTGGTGAATGTTACGACAGTTCCCAGTCCTAGGCTGGATAGTAGGATGGTAAGTACGTAAGGGTTCATTGATTGAGGAGGGACTTTAACCGTCATGTTCGGGGTATGGGCCCGAGAGCTTGTTTAGCTGACTCAATCATTAGAGAGTGGTGTAGAGGAAGCACTAAGAGTTTTGATCTCTTCAGTATGGGTTCGACTCCCTTCTTTCTAAGAACTGAGGGGGCTTTAACCCCTATATTCCACTCTATCAAAGTGGTCCCTGAACATTCGGGCACGGTTCCTTTACAGTTGTGGTGGAAGGCCGGTTAAGGCGATGGGAAGGGCGGTGTGTCATAATACCAGTGCTAGTGTAACGGGTAAGAAGCTTTTTCAAATCAGATGCATTAACTGATCATATCGAAATCGTGGATATGAGGCTCGGACTCATAAAAATACTATTGAGAGGAGTGCCGCTTTAGTTATAATATTTACAGTTATAAGTTCTGGTATTCCAGGGATGTAGGATGCTCCTAGGAATAGGATAGCTGAGAGGGTATTCATCAGTAGAATGTTAGCGTATTCAGCTAGGAAGAAGAGGGCGAAGGGTCCTCCTGCATATTCAACATTAAACCCTGAAACTAATTCAGATTCTCCTTCTGTTAGGTCAAAGGGCGCTCGATTTGTTTCTGCTAATGTGGAAATATACCACATTACGGCGAGTGGTCAAGCTGGTAGGAGGAGTCATACGGATTCTTGGGTAGTGTTAAATGTTTGTAGTGTATAGTTACCGGAGAAGATAATAGTTGATAGGAGGATTAGTCCTAAGCTAACTTCATAGGAAATCGTCTGAGCTACGGCTCGTAGGGCCCCAATTAGTGCGTATTTTGAGTTGGATGCTCATCCTGAGCCTAGAATTGAGTATACTATAAGACTTGAGAGGGCTATAATAAATAGGACCCCCAGATTTAGGTTTGCTATAGGGCTGGGTATAGGCATTGGGGTTCATAGCATTATTGCTAGGGCTAATGCAAGTATAGGGGCAGCTAAGAATAATAGGGGGGATGAGGATGATGGGCGGATTGGTTCTTTAATAAAGAGTTTTACGCCGTCAGCAATAGGTTGAAGTAACCCGTATGGTCCTACAATGTTAGGTCCTTTTCGTAGCTGTATATAGCCTAGTACTTTTCGTTCAATCAGAGTTAGAAAAGCGACGGCCAATAGAACGGGTGCAATATAAATTAGGGGATTAATTAAGTAGTTTATTAGAGCATTAATCATTTAACTGGGAAGAGGATTTGAACCTCTGGATGAAAGGGCTTAGGCCTTTTGCAATTACCGGGCTCTGCCATCCCAATAACCCTTATCTAGGGTTCAGAGTTTGTGCTTCTCCTTACCTAATTTATTTGTGTTCATTAATTTGAGGTGGGGCATGCTTTGAGTATAGGCCCCCTTTTTCCTGTCCTTTCGTACTGGGAAGAAATAGCTTTACAGATAGAAACTGACCTGGATTGCTCCGGTCTGAACTCAGATCACGTAGGACTTTTATCGTTGAACAAACGAACCCTTAATAGCGGCTGCACCATTAGGATGTCCTGATCCAACATCGAGGTCGTAAACCCCCTCGTCGATATGGGCTCTGGGAGAGGATTGCGCTGTTATCCCTAGGGTAACTTGGTTCGTTAATCGGTTAAATATCCGGATCATTTTGGTCAGAATTTCTGTGACTTAGAGGTGAGTTTCTTAGTTTTAGGGATTTCCCCAGTCCACTTGGAGGTTTTATTTTGCTCCGTGGTCGCCCCAACCGAAGGTAAAGTCTTAAGTTTCCACGGGATTTGTGTTTTCACTGACTTGTTAAACGTGGTTTAGTCTTGTACCTAAAGCTCCAAAGGGTCTTCTCGTCTTGTATGTTCATACCCGCTTCTGCACGGATAGATCAATTTCACTGACCCGGAGGGGGAGACAGTTAAGCCCTCGTTTAGCCTTTCATACTTGACCCCATTTAAAGGACGAGTGATTACGCTACCTTTGCACGGTCAGAATACCGCGGCCGTTGAACTAATAGTCACTGGGCAGGCTGGACCTCCTATACTGTTTGATTGCAGGAGGCGATGTTTTTGGTAAACAGGCGAGGCTTGTGTTTGCCGAGTTCCTTCCCTTCCTTTTGGTCTTTCCTAAGGTGCACTCCAGTGTAGGGATAACGGTGTATTTTGTGGGGTTTTCTTGATCTTTTTGTAAGCCACAATTCCCTCTTTTCTTGGGCCCGTTAATTGTCGGTGGTTGGTCCGGTCCGACGTACACTTGTGCCAGGAGAAGATCTAGTCTTCTTGTTACTCATTTTAGCATTATCTCTCCCATGTGGACATGGGGTGGCTCAGTATTTTTAGGGAATTAAGATTATTTATCGGTATAGTTAACTTTCTCTTGTTCGAGCTTTAACGCTTTCTGGTTGGATGGCTGCTTTTAGGCCCACCAAAACAATTTGTTTTATATATTGTGATCTTTATTCTCCTGTTAAGGTTGTGTCCTTTGTCAAAGGGGCTGTACCCCTTTTGACTAACTCTAATATTTTTTCCTAAATTTTGAAATTTATTAAATGTGGAGTTTACTAGGCTGAACTTCTATTCATTTCCTGAGCAACCAGCTATAACCAGGTTCGATAGGTCTGTCACCTCTACCCGGAGTTCTTCCCACTCTTTTGCCACAGAGACGGGTTAGCCCTATATGTGTAGGCTGTCTCGGGGTAGCTCACTTGGTTTCGGGGTATTAAACTAAAGGTCTCTTTGCTTAGTAGTGCTGGCTAAATCATGATGCAAAAGGTACGGGATCTCATCCCTGTTTTCTTGTGCTTATACGAGTTATTTCACTTCTCTTTCAGCTTTCCCTTGCGGTACTCTCTCTATTGCTCTTCTTGAATCTTTTCTGTCTCCCATACTAAGATAGGAAAATGGTTTAATTTGTTGTGTTGAGTTATGCTTTTCTATATATGTTGTTGGGTTGGATTTGGTGGTGAGGCTAGCTATTTGGCTCAGAATGACCCTATTTGCACGGGTTTCTTCTCGGTGTAAATGAGATGCTTAACTAATTCAGCCACATTCTGGGTTTATCCAAGTGCACCTTCCGGTACACTTACCTTGTTACGACTTTTCCCCCCTCGTCAGTGCTGTCTTATTAAGTATGTTCTTCGCATTTAGACTGGGGGGAGTGACGGGCGGTGTGTACGCGTCTTAGAGCCGGGTTCAAAAGGACTCTCTATTTCCTTTTTACTACTAAATCCTCCTTCTGGCACGTGTTTCATATTGCGCGTTCGTAGTTTTCTGAAATAGAAAATGTAGCCCATTTCTTCCCACTTCATGTGCTACACCTCGACCTGACGTTTTGGGTTGTACCCCTTTCGCTTACTTTTTTGCCTTCACAGGGTAAGCTGGCGACGGCGGTATATAGGCTGGTTTAACAAGAAATGGTGAGGTTTAACGGGGATAATCGGTTCTAGAACAGGCTCCTCTAGGGGGATCTAAGACACCGTCAGGTCCTTTGGGTTTTAAGCTAGTGCTCGTAGTGTCCAGGCGGGCATTGTTGTAATTATATGTCTTGGTTTACGGCTGAGCATAGTGGGGTATCTAATCCCAGTTTGTTCCTCAGCTTTCGTGGATTCAGGTAATTTTTTAAAGCTACTTTCGTGCTTGGGTTTCGGGCTCCCAGGAGCGTATGACGGCCAAGGGGCTATTTGGCTTTATCCTTTAATTCCCATAACCACCCTTTACGCCGTGGATTAATCAACTAGGGCCTCTCGTCTAACCGCGGTTGCTGGCACGAGTTTTACCGGCCCTTATGTAACCTTAACTGAGTCAAGCTTTCGCTTATTGCTTAATGTTTATCACTGCTGGATCCCCTTGGGGGCGTGGCTAGGCTAGGTGTCTTGGGCTAATTTTTGTGCCTGATACCCGCTCCTTATCCCCGAGTGAGGGGATTGAGGGCATGCTCACAGGGTTGCGGAGACTTGCATGTGTAAATCAGGTTAGAGCTGATTAAAAGGTCGGGACCATGCCTTTGTGCATGCGGGGTTTTTCAGGACCCAGCTTGGCATCTTCAGTGCCATGCTTTGTATTAAGCTACGCTAGC